AGTTTGCTAAGATTACGCTTTGCTCGAAAATAAAAAATAGATTCGATAGAATGAAAAAACAAAAGAAATGATCAAAATAGAAATACTTTTCTAACTTTATTCCGTAATAATTCAAAAAGAGTTTCCGTTTTTGAAGTTACACCAGTTCTTAGTCTTCCTTTCTAAGTTGAATTGATCATTGACTCAAAAGTTGCTCAATCAATCCCTTGATTGCAAGCACAGGATGGGTCGATGTTGTAGATGATGAACCCATTTTTTTATATGCTTGTCACTTTCTCTTTTTTAGTATTGTCTATAATAATAGATGACTCAAAAACTTTCAATTGGTATTTTTGTTTCTCTCCTCTTTTGATTTGGCAAAAATGGAAACTTAGGTAAGTGCTTTTTTAGAAATATATGTAGAAAAAGACCAGATTTCATTGAGCTCCTTCATGCCTACTCTAACTAGTTATTTCGGTTTTCTACTAGCGGCTTTAACTATAACCGCAGCTTTCTATATCGGGCTGAGCAAAATACGACTTATTTGAAATTCAGATTTGAACTGCGCAAAACTCCGAAAAAGAAATCTTTCTTCGAAATTCTGGGTACTCTAAAATTACTTACCGGGTCAATTGCCAATTCTTGGTCATTGAGATTGATGGTAATTCGGATTAATATTTAGGGAGAGATATTACCTCTTTTTTTCTCCTTTCAAACAACTTGAAATGATTGAAGTTTTTCTATTTGGAATCGTCTTAGGTCTAATTCCTATTACTTTGGCTGGATTATTTGTAACTGCCTATTTACAATACAGGCGCGGCGATCAGTTGGACCTTTGATTAATTAATATCACGTTTTTTGATTGACCTCCTTTTACTATCCGGGAGGTCAAATTCAAATTGCTGTTCAAGTTAGTGACGCTAGTTCAATCTAAGAAGAACGGACTCGCGCTCTGTAGGATTTGAACCTACGACATCGGGTTTTGGAGACCCACGTTCTACCGAACTGAACTAAGAGCGCTTTCTTATCAAAACAGATAAGACTGGAAAGAAAAGGGTTGGATTCTTTTTGTAAGTTCAATACATCATGGATAGACTATACATAGGATCATAAGAATGAAAGATTATATCTGTCCAATTTGACTCGATTTCACCGAATCCCCCGTTACTGCTCTCTCGAGTAGTTATAGGTAGGGATGACAGGATTTGAACCTGTGACATTTTGTACCCAAAACAAACGCGCTACCAAGCTGCGCTACATCCCTCCAATTAGTCTACAGTGTCATTGTAAAGAATTCCCGTCTTGTTTTCCACATCGTTTTTCGTCTATCGATTCTATATATATACAATTTATCTGTCCATTTCGTCCTTTTGGTCTCATTTATAATATGCATTAAGATTCATAAAAAAATTTTATCCATTTGAAAAATGGAACGGAATCTGTCGGAAAATTCAATGACTCTTTTGGGGGAATGCTAGAGACGAAAAGGACGTTTTTATCTTATCTTTTAAGAAAAATATGGAAATAGTTACGGGATCATTGTACATGTCAATTTGAATTCGAAATTTCGCAGACAATTCTAGTACAATTAAAAGTGGTCGTTAACTACCTATGCATCTGATCATATATGTATTATCATTATGTATTACAATAAAATGAAGGGGGTTTTCAATGCGAGATCTAAAAACATATCTTTCCGTGGCACCGGTACTAAGTGCGCTATGGTTCGCGTCTTTAGCAGGTCTATTGATAGAGATTAATCGTTTTTTCCCGGATGCGTTGACATTCCCTTTTTTTTCATTCTAGGTAGCGACGTGGAAAGGAATAAAGAAGATTAGAATTACAATGAAATATCTGTCACTAATCAAGTCTCCCCCTCTATTTTTCTTTTCTCTATTTCTCTTTTCTCTATTTCTCTTTTCTCGATTTTTTCTGATTTTTAGAATAAGGGAGGAAAGAGAAAGAAGAAAAGTGGATTCAACGGCTGTGGGATTCGGATTCCAATTAAAATAATAGAATAATAGAAGAATGGAAGTAGACTATAAAATGTGGGTCTAGCGAAGAGTATTATACAAGATATTTAAACGAAATCGTGTACTGTGATTTGAAATATCGTTTCGAAATCTTTGGATCTTATTTGAATATATTGATTGTAGTAAAATTTTTCATAATGTGAGTTCAAGTTAGCAACTTCTACTTTTTCTTTCTTCTTCATTTCGAATCGAAAGGAAAAGCGTTGAGTAAATAAAAAATCCAAAGGAGGTTCATGGCCAAGGGTAAGGATATCCGAATAACAGTTATTTTAGAATGTACTACTTGTGTTCGAAAGGGTGTTAATAAGGCATCAAAAGGCATTTCCAGATATATGACTCAAAAGAATCGGCACAATACGCCTAATCGATTGGAATTGAGAAAATTCTGTCCATATTGTTACAAACATACGATTCACGGGGAGATAACGAAATAGCTCGAACCGAGCACTTGCACCCTCCCCAGGAGGGGGGAAAATGCCATGCTAATTATCGCTAAGAGAATTTGAATAGAAAGAAAATCCTATTGTTTTTATGTATTCTAATTCATTTTCTAGATCCAACCGAAAATAGGATTTTCGGTTTAAAGAAATAAATTAAACAAACCATGGATAAATCCAAGCGACCTTTTCTTAAATCCAAGCGACCTTTGCTTAAATCCAAGCGATCTTTTCGTAGGCGTTTGCCCCCGATCCAATCGGGGGATCGAATTGATTATAGAAACATGAGTTTAATTGGTCGATTTATTAGTGAGCAAGGAAAAATATTATCTAGACGAGTAAATAAATTGACCTTGAAACAACAACGATTAATGACTCTTGCTATAAAACAAGCTCGTATTTTATCTTCGTTACCTTTTATTACTAATGAGAAACAAGGTGAAAGAAACAAGTCGACCGCGAGAGTCCGAAAGAAATATAAGTCAGACAGAAAGAAATATAAGTCGACTGTGAGAGACACAAAGAAATAGAAGGCGACCGTGATAGACAAAAAAATAGGCTTACTCTTTCGTCACTTGAATGAAAATTCACACCCGAACTCAAACGCAGATTGATGCTTTGTGCAAAAATCCGACAATCCGGACCGGCTTTGCTTCTCGTTTCGTAAGACAAAAACAAATATAAAATCGGATTCAGAAGTCAAACTCCAAATTGTTGATTGAAAGTGTTGAGTCCTATTTCTTTTTTGATTCATTTTGACTCTACTTTCCCGGAGGTCATTCTCCGGGGAACTCCGTTTAAATTACTCCGGCAGATTCCTTCCAATTTACTTTTTTTATGATTTCATTGGAAATTAGATAAAGACAGTTTTTATTTGCTATAGCTATTTGCGCAAGTATTTTACGATTAAGAAGCAACTGTCTCCTGTATAGATCATGGATGAATTTACTATAGTTATAATATACCCACCCGTCACGAATTACTGAATTGATTCGAGTGATCCACAAACGACGAAAATTTCTTTTTTGCCCATTCCTATCCCGATGAGACGAAGCCAAAGCTCTTATGTCTTGTTGAGTCTTTAAAAGACCTCCCCGAAAGCTTAATATAAATGAACGTGCTTTTCTTCTACGTCTCCGAGCTATATATCCCCGTCTAGTTCTGGTCATTGAATATGCATAAATCAAACTTTGTCGAATAACTAATTGATTTCCGTTCTTGCAGTTATTCTTTTTCCCCCTTCCTAGTCGATTAATAACCCAATGAGTTTTTCCAATGTATAAACTCAAAATTCCAATGGCTTTGGCTACGATAACCTTCCCGACCACGATTTTTTATTTTTTCGATACCTTTGTTTTACCTCACAATTTGAAATTGGATTCTACTAGGTATTAAAAAGATAATAAGAAATATAAATTCTAAAGCAATAGTGGATTCCATCGTTTCTATGGTTACTTCTTAAACGGTGAGGTCTTCTCTATACACCGGAGCCTTTAACTTCATTTAATTAATGCTATTGGGAACTTGTATAGTTCACATTCTTTAGCTCTACCCATGAATTATCCAGTAACTAGGTCTTCACAACGAGATCTACCTATACAGTAACGGTATTTAATTATGAGGGTTGGCTGGATAGCTGACCCTGTTAGTCCGTTTTTGCAAGAGGGTGGCCGAATCTTTGAAATTGAAACCAAGAGTTCCTCCGCTTAATGGATAAGCATTTGCTACCAATGGAGAATTCTTAAATTGAGGTGATTGAATTTACACCAAGGGAAACCATAAATTTCCTACACAATGAAAGGCATATGATCCATTTTCGTTTTTTAGATAGTAAATAGAGTTCATTTTTTCATTCCAGCCTATTCACCGGTACTGACCTTTGCTACGGGAAACTTGTTCGCTTTCCTTTGTTCTAGCTCATGATCTGAACGAGTCGCACATACAACCTAGTACACGTTCCTCGACGTTGAGGGCATCTCTTAAGAGCGGGCGATTTTGTGACATGTCTGATTGGCTGTCTTGTCTTTCTAATAAGTTGTTTAATAGTTGGCATGTTGAATCATAGATATAGATATAATTGGATGGTTTAGATCCATCCTAACCGGATTATTCCGACCTAACCGGATTATTCCGAGTCAACTCGGTCGGTAGGGGTAATCGCAAATTAGGGATTTGCGCGAAATACGGGCTAGTATCATTTACGCCCTTCACGCCCTTGAAGCTCTTGAAGCCCTACAGAATCAACAATTCCATAAGCTTTGGCTTCTTCTGGTGACAGAAAAACATCTCTTTCCATGTCTTCGAAGACCATCCAGAAAGGTTTGTGCGATCTTTGTACAAAAAAGTTTGTGATCTCTTCGCGTAGTTTTAGCACCAAATCTGTGTCCATGATTACCTCTTCCATGTAGCCTTGAATAAAAGTACTAGTAGGTTGGTGGATCATTACCCTGATGATATAACAAAATAAAAGGTTTTTCTATTGCACATGATGAAGGGAAGATAAAAGAAAGAGAAAAGAATAGCAAGAAAAAAGATAGAATTGAACAACCGTACAGGCATCTTTCTATGCATTGCATACGGCTCTAGAATAAAATTGATCCTTACGCTCCCCAACGAAAGATAAAAATAGGGTTGATTAGACCCCGATCGGAAAATGATCAAATTACCACCCTTCCTTTCGTGGGAGTTAAAAACTACTATGATGGCTCCGTTGCTTTCTATATTTCTTTTTTGTCTATGATTAAGCAATCCCAAAGTTGCTTTTGATTTGATTAAATACCCTAAGGAAAAAAGAACCTTTTTTTTTCACTAGTTCAGAACATAAATATTATTAAGAGATCTGCCGTGTGAAAAAAAGTTTGTGACGCTGAACTGCACTGCCGATAGATAAGAACACATCGGAAATACCTTTTATCTCATACTACTCTCTCGATAAAAAATCTAATGCTTTGAAAAAAAACTTTTGTATATCGAATTCAAAGTGCCATGCTATTATTACTTTTTATTCATATTTCATATGGAGATTCATTTTTCATATGGCGAAGGCATAGTTGTCTTTTTTCTTTCAAATAAAACCTCATTGGCGCCAAGCGTTAGGGAATGCTATACGTTTAGTCTGTGAGCCTCCGGCCAGGACAAAAGCTGCCATTGAAGCGGCTACTCCCAGACAGAGTGTATGTACATCTGGTAGCACAAAATTTATCGCATTATGAACAGCTAGCCCATGCATTACTCCTCCACCCATAGAGTTTATAAATAAAAATTGCTCTTGGTTACAATCGTCGATATTCAGAAATATCATAAGGCCGACAATTTGATTCGCCGTCTCGGGACTAAGGTCTTTGAATAAAAAAAGTGCTCTTTCTCGATAAAGTCGGTCGATTCGGTTAAAATTGTATTCCGTAGGAACCGTACAGGCGCCGTTTGGCGCATACGGTTCAAAAAAATTTCAAAAAAAAATCAATGTATATATTCCAATCCCCTTTCGGATTTCAGAGCATGCTCTTTACTGACTCCTAATTTTTCTTCGATTTTTCAATAAAGATGAGTTTTGATTCCTTTCCTTAGAAAAAAGAATTCATTAAACGTATCGAATTCACTTTTCATTGATGTATTCTTTCATCGCGATCCAATCCAAATCACGATGTCATTTTCTTGTTCCAAACTGGGCCTCTTTTATCTTACTCTTTTTAGGTTTATACTCTACTCCGGGTAAAGATCTGCCCGCTTTCGATTTGCACATATAGGACAAATATTCCCCTTACCACTTCTTTTTTCTCAATCCGTACAGTACGGCAAATATTTGAGGTCTTTATACATATTACTCGATTGATTAAGAGAACATTTTCAAATCACTTCTATTTCCAAAGAGGATTTCTTTAGAAAGAGGAATCCCTTTATAAGGAGTAATGGTAGATATATTACCAATTGGTTTTTTTAAACGAAGTCTGGATATTTCAATTTATTAGTCCAACCGAGCCAGCCATAAATTATTTAAATTGATAATAGTAATTTGAATCCCCTTAAAAAAAGATCTAATTGCACTTCACGCTCCAAATTTTTGATGATCCAATTCATCTTTTTTGGGCGAAATAGAGGATCTCTTGATCGGGGAGAGAAGGGGGAAAGCCCATATGACCCAATAGATCTGCCAAGTCGCACTATAAGTCAACCCAAGTTGCTTCCTCGTCTTCGTCGTCAGGAATATCATAAGGTATTTTTGGCACACCAACAGGCATTAAATGAAAGAAAAAATAAAAAAATATTATACTTTAGATGTGAAAACGTAAGAAGGGTTTTATTGTTTTTATAATATTGTTCTTTATCAAAAATGCATAAAGAAAGACAGAATGAATAAGATCAATTCTTAGAACTAGGCCCCTGTAATCATGAACAAGGATGGGCACATTCGTTTATAGAAAAGGCATCAAGCGGCCCATTGCGTATTGGTACTTATCGAGTATAGAATAAATCTGCTTCTCTTTTTTCCTACGAACAGAATTGTTCCATTCTTCCTAATAGAATTAAACAAATTATGAACCCTTGCTCTGAACTAATCGTCCTCTCCTCGGGGGACGTAACATCGGCAGAGTATCGTCGTGTCCAATGCAATAAAGTTGCGTAGTGTCTTTTTTCTTTGATAAAGGGGTATTTTCATGGGTTTGCCTTGGTATCGTGTTCATACTATCGTATTGAATGATCCCGGCCGGTTGCTTGCTGTTCATATAATGCATACAGCTCTGGTTGCTGGTTGGGCCGGTTCGATGGCTCTGTATGAATTAGCAGTTTTTGATCCTTCTGACCCCGTTCTGGATCCAATGTGGAGACAGGGTATGTTTGTGATACCCTTCATGACGCGTTTAGGAATAATCAATTCCTGGGGTGGCTGGGGTATCACAGGAGGGACTATAACATCTCCGGGTATTTGGAGTTACGAAGGTGTCGCCGGAGCGCATATTGTGTTTTCGGGCTTGTGCTTTTTAGCAGCTATCTGGCATTGGGTGTATTGGGATCTAGAAATATTTACTGATGAACGTACAGGAAAACCTTCGTTGGATTTGCCCAAGATCTTTGGAATTCATTTATTTCTCGCGGGGGTGGCTTGCTTTGGTTTTGGTGCATTTCATGTAACAGGCTTGTATGGTCCGGGAATATGGGTGTCCGATCCTTATGGACTAACTGGAAAAGTACAACCGGTAAATCCAGCGTGGGGCGTGGAGGGTTTTGATCCTTTTGTTCCGGGCGGAATAGCCTCTCATCATATTGCGGCTGGGACATTGGGCATATTAGCAGGCCTATTCCATCTTAGCGTCCGACCACCCCAACGTCTATACAAGGGATTGCGCATGGGTAATATCGAAACGGTCCTTTCCAGTAGTATCGCGGCTGTCTTTTTTGCAGCTTTTGTTGTTGCCGGAACTATGTGGTATGGTTCAGCAACTACCCCGATCGAATTGTTTGGACCGACTCGTTATCAATGGGATCAAGGGTACTTCCAACAAGAGATATATCGACGAATTAGTGCGGGGTTAGCCGAAAATCAAAGTTTATCAGAAGCTTGGTCTAAAATTCCTGAAAAATTAGCCTTTTATGATTACATCGGCAATAATCCGGCAAAAGGAGGATTATTCAGGGCGGGTTCAATGGATAACGGGGATGGAATAGCGGTTGGATGGTTAGGACATCCTATCTTTATAGATAAAGAAGGTCATGAACTTTTTGTACGTCGTATGCCCACTTTTTTTGAAACATTTCCGGTCGTTTTGGTAGATGGAGCCGGGATTGTTCGAGCGGATGTTCCTTTTCGAAGAGCCGAATCGAAGTATAGTGTCGAACAAGTCGGTGTAACTGTTGAGTTCTACGGTGGCGAACTCAATGGAGTCAGTTATAATGACCCTGCGACTGTGAAAAAATATGCTAGACGCGCTCAATTGGGGGAAATTTTTGAATTAGATCGTGCTACTTTGAAATCCGACGGTGTTTTTCGTAGCAGTCCAAGGGGTTGGTTTACTTTTGGACATGCTTCATTTGCTTTGCTCTTCTTCTTCGGACACATTTGGCATGGTGCTAGAACCCTGTTCAGAGATGTTTTTGCTGGGATTGACCCAGATTTGGATGCTCAAGTAGAATTTGGAGCCTTCCAAAAACTTGGAGATCCAACTACAAGAAGACAAGTAGTCTGATCCAACCTTCTTTTGATGTCTTTCGAATCTATTTTCTTTTTATGATTTGTTAGTGATTTTGATATTGATAGAGGGTAGCAGAGAAATCTTGCTTTGACTACCCGTTTTTTTGTCTCTTGCTCTTTCGGTAGCCGGGAGATGGTCCCCAATAAAAGAAAGAAAAAACAAATAGGTATGGAAGCTATAATTGTAAATCACGATCGAATCTATGGAAGCATTGGTTTATACATTCCTCTTAGTCTCAACGCTAGGGATCATTTTTTTCGCTATCTTTTTTAGAGAACCGCCTAAAGTTCCAACTAAAAAATGAAAGTCTTTTCATTATCTCGATTTCAATTGAAGTAATGAGCCTCCCAATATTGAGAGGCTCATTACTTCAACTAGTCCCCATGTTCCTCGAACGGATCTCTTAGTTGTTGAGAAGGTTGCCCAAAAGCGGTATATAAGGCGTACCCAGTAAAACTTACAAGTAAACCAGATAGAAAGACGGCGACTAGGGTTGCTGTTTCCATTATTAGAAAATTTCAAGAACACAACGGATCTATGATAAGATCGTTTATTTACAACGGAAGAGTATACAAAGTCAACAGATCTCAATGACTCCAATAGGATTTATGGTTACACAAACTGTTGAGAACGATTCTCGATCCGGTCCAAAACGAACGAATGTGGGCAGTTTATTAAAACCATTGAATTCGGAATATGGTAAAGTCGCTCCGGGGTGGGGAACGACTCCTTTGATGGGTGTCGCAATGGCCTTATTTGCGGTATTTCTATCTATTATTTTGGAGATTTATAATTCTTCCGTTTTATTGGATGGAATTTCAATGAATTAGCTCGATAAGAACTCCAACCTAGCTTTTCAATACCAAATGAATCCTTTAGAGCTCGGATTTTGAGCCTGTTCTCTTTTGGTAGTTCGATCGTGGAATTTTGTTCTGTCTTTCTGGAATATGAGTGTGTGACTTGTTATAATTGATCCTATTGATCGGACAGAGAAGGGGTCTGTCATCTTCAGAGAGACGGTTCTACTTCGTCGGATATTTATTCGAGTATCTGAAACACGGAATATAAGAAATAGATTCCGAACTATTTTAACTATGATTCATACTTAATAGTCAGACCTCGCGGCCGGACCCCAAAAAGTTTTTTCAAAGAATTCGAATTTATAAATCGAAATTTCTTCTTTTAAACACCCATTTCTGTTTATTTTGACTCAAAGCCAAAGGTTTATTTGGATTTTCGTCATTTTATCTATTCGTGAAATAAGTGATGATCCAATCATTCTTACTCAGGGAATCTTTAGGCTTAGCTTCGTCTTTTTATTGAATCATCGTGGTTCTAGTATGCATCTGAGGTTGTAATCGAT